AGCAAAAAATCTTAAGTATCCTTGATCATGAGTCATATAATTATCACTATAAATAAGAACCATAATTCCAACAGTAGTAATTAACATTGACATAATAGAAGTAAGTGGGTCGATTAAGTAGCCGAATTCAAAAGAAAAATCATTATTGAGTGCCCAAGACCATACATATTGATAGATAGAATTGCTATTTATTTGTTGAATAGACAGATTTATTGAAAAAATCATAACTATACTTAACAAAAAAATACTCGAAAAAGCCCACATACGACGAAGATTATTTGTCGCTGTCGGAAAAAAAAGAAGTCCCACCCCTATTAACATAGGAACTGGAAGTGGAATCAAAGGTATAATCCACGCATATTGATATGTCTGTTCCATAAAAAAGTTTTTTTTAATTCTTAATTAATTAATATTAATTTAATTCTTTCCAATTTATTGGATCTTCCCTCTTTTTTATTTGTAAGGGGTGAATAAAAAAATCAAGATATATCCTCTTTATGAGTTTCTGTTCAATATTTCAACTATTCAAATCAAAAAGTTATAATTGGTTAAATCATATGAAAGGAAAAAATGAATTACTAGTCTCCTTCACAAATTTTCAAATTCAAGGCAAAAGCCAAATTAAGCCGAGTTTTCCCGAGTTTGACAAGTTATTACTAGAAAAATAATAAAAATGAAATAAAGTTTTTTTTTATTAAACCTAAATACCAATTTGGTTCTCATCTTAAATCTTGAGAAAGGCCCTTTCGCTTTTTTCCATTAAATTAAATATAGAACAATGAAAGGAAATCAAAATCATAGAACAATGAAAGGAAATCAAAATCGAAGTTCTTTCGTATTTTTCCCTTTTTGGAATTCAACCGATTCCATTTCTCATTTCTATGGCATAACGAATTCTATAAATCTAGATTTGGATGACAAAGAATGTGAAAGAAAGATACGAATCAATACAAACTATTACGTACAGATCTTTTATGAAATGAAAAAGCAAATAAAAAGCTGTTCTTTATCTCTATTTTGAGTAACATTTTTATTAAATTTATATATATTTCACGATCTTAACTATTTTAGAAAATTCGAAAAAAAAAAATATTATTTACAAAAGAAATGAATGATGAATTAACAGATTCATTTTGAACAATAGATGTCTTTCACATCCAGCTATACCAATGAGTAATCTCTTAATTTTTATTTAAATGGCAGTTCCAAAAAAGCGTACTTCTGCATCAAAAACGCGTATTCGTAAAAATGGTTGGAAAAGGAAGGGATATTGGGCAGCATTAAAAGCGTTTTCCTTAGGCAAATCTCTTGCTACCGGGACTTCAAAAAGTTTTTTTGTGCGACAAACAAATAAAAGAACAATAAGTAAAAGTCAAATAAGTAATAAAAATAAATAATAAAACATAAAAGGTTGTGCTTCAAAATTAACTCATTTCATTTTGAAAAGAAAAGTGCTTATTTTTATTACATACTTATTTTTATTACATATTAAATTAATCAATATGTAATGGAATTAGATCCGCTCTTAGAATATGTAGAGAATTTTTCAATTTTCTTTACCAAATGCGAAAAAAAAAAAGAACTTTCTTTTTGATGACAAAAAACGCAAGATACTAAAAAGAAAGAAAGTTGAGGCAATTTTTTCATTTCCAAGTTCCGTTCGAAGGTGGGGAACTTTTTCCCCATCAACCTGCTTTTCCATAAGGTTTTTCTATATATTCACCTTTTCTCTATTTCTCTGGCAGGTAGTAAGTGTTTCTTTACTAAAAAAATCGCAAAAATTGATTCGAATTCAAAACCTTTTTGTGTAATTTCTTACTTTTCTTTTGAATTTTTGGGAATTAGGGTATAGACACCCATATATCTCTCGCCATTAATCGACTCAAAAACACTTAGGGAAGATATTCTGGATAAATATGTGTCATTTTTGAATAATAGAAAATGGGTTCTTTTTTTTATTCGCCGAGACAAGCGGGACAAGGGATTTCTTGTTTTCTATTTTTGAAATCAACTAAATAAAAAATAATTTTTCAAATTAAAAATATTTTTTGCGGGTTCTATACCCTAATTCCTAGGGGAACGGTCTAATTTTACAAGAGTTCATGTCAAGGAGAGTATAATCAAGGATCAAACGGAGTCTAAAAGCCTTGAAAATAAAACGAAGACCCTAAACGAAAATAATGAATCCCCATTTGAACGAATTTTTATTCATGAATATTAATCCTTGCTAAAAAGCTTTCACCCAATTTCAGTTTTAAATCTTGACGATTGCTTATTCATAGACTATTATGAGTTCAAGACAAGCCGCTATGGTGAAATTGGTAGACACGCTGCTCTTAGGAAGCAGTGCTAGAGCATCTCGGTTCGAGTCCGAGTGGCGGCATCTGATCGACAAATGGATCCTATAATGAATGAATTCAATTTCCGATTTAGTATTTAGTTCTAATTAAAGGACTCCTATTAAAAAAAACTTTATATGATATTTTCAACGTTAGAACATATATTAACTCATATTTCCTTTTCAGTCGTTTCAATTGTAATTACAATTCATTTTATAACCTTTTTTTTCAATGAAATCGCAAAACTATATGATTCAGCCGAAAAGGGCATGATAATAACTTTTTGTTGTATAACAGGATTATTAGTTACTCGTTGGATTTATTCGGGACATTTCCCCCTAAGCGATTTATATGAATCATTAATTTCCCTTTCCTGGAGTTTTTCCCTTTTTTATATAGTTACGTATTTAAAAAAAAAAAAAAATTTTTTAAGCACAATAATTGGCCCAAGTGCCATTTTTACCCAAGGCTTTGCTACTTCTGGCCTTTTAACTGAAATACACCCACCCACAATATTAGTACCCGCTCTTCAATCTGAGTGGTTAATAATGCATGTAAGTATGATGATATTAAGCTATGCGACCCTTTTGTGTGGATCATTATTATCAGTATCACTTCTAGTCATTACGGTTAAAAAAAATAAAAAGTTTTTTTCTACGAGAAATCTTTTTTTTAATTTAAATGAGTCTTTGTTCTTTGGTGAAATTGAATACATGGATGAACGAAATAATTTTTTACAAAATCGTTCTTTTTTTTCGCCAAAAAATTATTACAGGTCACAATTAATTCAACAATTAGATTATTGGGGTTATAGAGTTATTAGTCTAGGATTTATCTTTTTAACTATAGGAATTCTTTCCGGAGCAGTATGGGCGAACGAAGCGTGGGGATCTTATTGGAGCTGGGACCCCAAAGAAACTTGGGCTTTTATTACGTGGATCGTATTCGCTATTTATTTACATACTAGAACAAATATAAAATTGAAGGGTCAAAATTCAGCAATTGTGGCATCTGTTGGATTTCTTATAATTTGGATATGCTATTTTGGCGTCAATTTATTAGGAATAGGACTACATAGTTATGGTTCATTTACATTGCCATTAAATTGAATGAAAAAGTTATTATGACGCATAGGAATATAAATCCGACAAAAAAATTTATGTGAACTGGTGAGAACTCGGTGAATCAAACATTGTCCGGGTTCTCACCAGTTCATTTAAATTACTTAACGTAGTAGAAGAAAAAAGCCATCTTTTTGTTTTTTCTCATTGTATAACGAACATTTTTGAAAAGAAAAATGATTCGACTTTTTTATTTTTTTTCATCAAAATAAAAACTATCTATCAAAAAAATGAGATAAAATAACTTCCACCTTTTCAACTGATAGTGAAAGAACGAAATCAGGGTACATACCAATCCCTAGTACAGGTAAAAAAATAGAGATCGAAAGAAATAACTCACGCGGTCCCGAATCAAAAAAATAAGAGTTTGGAACTTTAAATATTTTGTATCCATAGAACATCTGGCGTAACATAGATAATAAATAAATCGGAGTTAATATCATTCCAATTGCCATTACAAAAGTAATTAGTACTTTTGTTATTAAAAGATATTTAGAACTAGTAATTAGTCCAAAAAAGACTATTAATTCGGCAACAAAACCACTCATACCTGGTAATGCAAGGGAAGCCATTGAAAAGCTACTAAACATCGTGAATATTTTTGGCATTGGGATAGCTATTCCGCCCATTTCGTCAAGATAAACAAGACGTATTCTATCATAAGTCGTTCCGGCCAAGAAAAAAAGTGCAGCACCAATAAACCCATGAGAAATTATTTGTAAAAGAGCCCCGTTGAGCCCCATATCGGTGAGAGAACCAAGTCCTATAATTATGAAACCCATATGAGATACAGAAGAGTAGGCTATTCTTTTTTTTAAATTCCGTTGACCGAGAGATGTTAAAGCTGCATAGATTATTTGTATTGCGCCTACTATCATCAACCAAGGAGAAAATAGAAAATGAGCATGAGGAAATAATTCCATATTTATCCGAATTAATCCATAAGCTCCCATTTTTAATAATATTCCGGCAAGAAGCATACAAGTACTATAATGGGCTTCTCCATGGGTATCTGGTAACCATGTGTGTAGGGGTATAATTGGCATTTTAACAGCAAAAGCAATAAAAAATCCAATGTAGAATATTATTTCTAAAGCCATAGGATAGGTCCGATTGCCTAATATATCAAAATTTAATGTTGGTTCATTAGAACCGTATAAACCAATACCGAGAACTCCCATTAAAAGAAAAACAGAACCTCCCGCAGTATATAAAATAAATTTTGTAGCTGAGTAAAGACGTTTTTTTCCTCCCCACATGGATACAAGTAGATAAACGGGAATTAATTCTAATTCCCACATGAGGAAAAAAAGTAAAAGGTCCCGAGAAGAAAACAACCCTATTTGCCCGCTGTACATTGCTAGCATCAGGAAGTGAAATAATCGAGAATCTCGAGTAACTGGCCAAGCCGCTAAAGTAGCTAAAGTAGTGATGAATCCCGTTAGTAAAATGGGGCCTATGGAAAGTCCGTCTATTCCTAATCTCCAATGGAAATCAAAAAAATTTATCCAGTTATAATCTTCCACTAGTTGGACTAATGGATCATCCAATTGAAAATGATAACAGAATGCATAAGTCGTTAGAAGAAGTTCGAGAATACATATACTTATAGTATACCAGCGTATTACTCTATTTCCTCTATGTGGAAGAAAGAAAATTAAGGAACCCGCAAATATTGGTAAAACTACAATTATTGTTAAGCAAGGAAAATGATTCGTGGTAAAGACAAGATAGACTTGGGCCAGAAAAATCCGTGCTCAAAATTGGTTGAATAGTTTGAGCACAGATTTTGTCGGTAAAAAAACGAAAATGGATTCAAGTAGAGTTTTATGAAACGTATCAATAAGCTAGACCCATGCTGCGGGTTGTTTCATTACATAAATAAACTCGAACGCTTAAGAAATCCGTTGGGCAGGCGGATTCACATCTCTTACAACCAACACAGTCCTCGGTCCTTGGAGCAGAAGCAATTTGTTTAGCTTTACATCCGTCCCAGGGTATCATTTCTAAAACATCGGTGGGGCACGCTCGGACACATTGAGTACATCCTATACATGTATCATAAATCTTTACTGAATGTGACATTGGATCTATACATTTTTTAACGTCAGAAATTTTCTGTCTAGTAAACTCATTTAAAAATCAATCCTATATTAGATACCAGACGAATCGATGAAGGATCAGAATCAATCGACTTCCGAATTGGTTTATGTTTATGGACGCGAGCCAAAATACTTTGATTGATTAGCTTTTGTAACCACGAGCATACTTGATTTGTATCAAATCTGCTAACTTGAATTAATTTTTGAATATTCAAATTTCGATTTAGAATTTAAATAAAATATTATATTATTTATTCAGCAAATTTGATTGGTTAATACGAGTTGATTTTCTGTTACGATAAATTGATGAAACAATAGCCAGGCCAATAGCTGCTTCAGCGGCTGCAATAGCTATAACAAAAATGGAGAAAATGTCTCCTCTTAATTGACGATTATCAAAAATATCGGAAAATGTTACAAAATTTATATTAACTGAATTTAATATAAGTTCAAGACACATAAGCGCTCTAACCATATTTCGACTTGTGATTAATCCATAGATACCAATAGAAAATAAATAGGCACTCAAAACAAGTACATGTTCGAGCATCATTAACCAACTCCTTATCAATCGTGATTCATTTCAATCTGAACAATAATTCAACCCCATTCAACTCTAACAAGTATGGAAGAAAGCAAGTGAATATGTTGGTACTAGATCAATAGAAAACTAAAGCATTTCTATTCTATTTTAGATTTAGACAGAAACTATAATTAAAGGATTCTGACACTCCTTTTCTGTTGATCCTATTGGAATTTTTGAATTCCTCATTTTAACGATTTATATATTATTATTATTGATTGCTTATTGGCGAGCTATAGCAATAGCACCTATTAAAGCCACTAATAGAATTATGGAAATGAGTTCAAATGGAAGAAAAAAATCTGTTGATAAATGAATTCCAATTTGTTGACTATTACTTATCAAATCTTGCTCTAGAATCTGGTTTGATTTTGTAGTCCAAATGATACCATACCAGGACGTATCTGGAATAGTAGTAATTAGTGAAATAAAAATAGTTGTACAAACCATTAAAGTAATTCCATCCCCAAGGGTCCAAAGATGAAAATCCTTGTAATATTCTGAACCATTCATGAACATCACAGCAAAAATGATTAAAACATTTATAGCTCCTACATAAATAAGGAGTTGCGCAGCAGCTACAAAATACGAATTCGATAGAATATAGAATAAGGATATACAAAAAAGAACCAATCCCAATGAAAAGGCCGAATAAATTGGATTTGGCTGTAATACTACTCCCAGACTTCCAAATATAAAAACCGATCCCAGAAAGACTAAAAGAAAATCATGCATTGGTCCGGGCAAATCCATTTTTTTGTTATAGAAAAGAGAAATCAAAATATTTCATGATTTTGTTGACCTGACCAGGAAAAAATAAATTATCCTATATTTTATTATATTTATATTTTAGTTTTCTATTTTTAAGATATTTATTAATTGAATGAAATTGGAATGGGAATGGTGTCGATTAGATAGGTTTTAAGCTATTCTTATTATCGAAAAGACAGTTTGAAACTATCTATTTTGAAATCACTATTTGAATCAAAATTCATTTTCAATCTAAATTACACCACAATTTTCGCCAACTCCATTTCTATTAACCAAACAAAAATCCCATTCCTTTAGATACAAAGATACAAAAAAAATTTGTATTTGAAATTTGGAAATTTTTTTGCAATCAAAGATTTTATACATTTTTTATTTGGGATGAATTCGCAGAAATTGTTCGAATTGTGTAATCGTCAATTATTGACACTGGTAACCGCCCTAAAGCAATTTGATTATAATTCAATTCATGACGATCATAGGCAGAAAGTTCATATTCTTCAGTCATTGATAAACAATTTGTGGGACAATACTCAACACAATTACCACAAAATATACAGATTCCAAAATCAATACTGTAATTAAGTAATCGTTTTTTTCGAATATCCGTTTCCAATTTCCAATCAACAACGGGTAAATCTATAGGACATACACGAACACATACTTCACAAGCAATACATTTATCAAATTCAAAATGTATTCGACCTCGGAAACGTCCCGATGTGATCAATTTTTCGTAAGGGTATTGAATAGTTACAGGTAAACGATTCGCGTGCGACAAGGTTATCATGAAACCCTGACCAATATACCTAGCAGCTTGTGTTGTTTGTTGACTAGAACTCAAGAACTCAGTTATCATAGGGAACATATCTGAATATCTATATATAATTTTATACTTGTTTCTTTCTCTTGTTTGAGGCAGGTTGTGAAATCTATTTCTTTACAATGAAAGAAGTTGAAATGAAGTTGTTAATAATAGATTCCCTAGAGAAATAGGTAAAAGAAATTTCCATCCAAGATTTAATAGTTGGTCTATTCTCAGTCTCGGTAAAGTCCATCTTGTTGCAATAGAAATGAACAAGAACAAATAAGTTTTAGCTAATGTAATAAAGATACCAATTATTGTTTCAATAATTTGAGTTTTTTTACTTATTTCAAAAAATTCAGGAACAAATATGTATGGAATAGAAAGATTCCAACCCCCCAAGTAAAGAACTGTTACAAATAAAGACGAAACTAGTAGATTTAGATACGAAGCAACGTAAAATAAACCAAATTTGATACCCGAATATTCGGTTTGATAACCTGCTACTAATTCTTCTTCTGCTTCTGGTAAATCAAAAGGTAATCTTTCACACTCGGCTAGTGAAGAAATTATAAAAATGATAAAACCTAGAGGTTGACGCCACAAATTCCATCCCAAAAGGCCATATTTTGACTGTGCTTCAACTATATCAACTGTACTTGAACTGTTAGATAATCATAGTCGATGATAACATCACTGTCTCCGTCGCTAGTACAGAACCGTACGTGAGACTTTCACCTCATACGGCTCCTCATAAGTCACAAATAAATCTAAGGACCTTTCAACATTTTGATTAGTTATCTTTATGTGTTTGTAGGATTGCTAGATCGTCAAGTTCTTATCCTTCTTATCCTAAGGCCTAGAATTAAACCAATGGAATTCTGTCTGCTAAATTTTTAAAATTTTTAATTAAAAGCTTCTGAATTGATCTCATCTTTTCAAAATTTGAATTTTTCTTTGTTGATTAATAACTTTATACTTGAATAAAAAAACTTTTGAGAGGAATATCAAATAGATATTTCAATCTTTAATTTGTGATTACGAAAAAGAATTAGCTATTTCATTTTCATTACATACAAAGAGTTCTATTTCTCTAAATAATAATGAAAGGCTGTAATTGTAAAACAAGATCTTGTTTTTTTTATTCATAACTATTTCGATTTTAGTTCGTTCCTATTCTATTCTCAGAAAAAAGGCATTATCAAAAGTAAAAGATTTCTTCGTTCTCGATAGTTATTTACTTAATCGGTGGATAGGAACATACTCTGGATCGAAATTGTGGGGAGTACTTCTTAGTCATTTCTACCAATTTTAAGCCCCAATTGAATTACTTTTCTATAAAGAAATATCCTGTTGGATAATTTACAGAATCTACATTACTAACCCTTTGTGTATCTTAGTCTTCCTAACCGTCCACTTTTTTTTTTGAATTTTCCATTAGTAGGAAATACATCTATGTTAATAGACGATAAAAACCCCCTACAGTTGGTCTTTTGAACCCGCTTCAAGTCATGATCACTAATCAACTCGGAGTAAACAGTCTTGACTGCTTATGTTTACTTTTACTTAATTCTTGTACATAGGAAATGAGATTGAATTCTCTTAACAGCAAAATTGTAAACTGTTTTTTTTCACTCATATAACTATCTGGTTTAGTTCTTCAACCCCAAGACTGAATAAAAAAAGAAAAAATAGATATTCAATTCATTGAACTCTCTTGCTAGAAAGTAACTAAATGGGGGAAATTTTATGTCTCACCGAATCGCACGTAGAGATATTGATAATATACATAGAGTTAATGGTATTTCATAACTAATTGATTGAGCAGCAGCTCTTAAGCCACCTAAAAAGGAATATTTATTATTTGATCCATATCCTGACATAAGAAGTCCAATGGGAGCAAGACTTGAAACAGCGATCCATAAAAAAACGCCAATACTAAGATCGGCGAGAATAAGGCGATAGCTAAAAGGAATTACTAAAAAACTGAGTAAAACGGATATCACTGCTAAGGATGGCCCGATACTGAATAAACGACTATCGCCTCTAGATGGAAGAAGATTCTCTTTGAAAAGTAATTTTGTACCGTCTGCTAGTGCTTGAAGAATTCCCAAGGGCCCGGCATATTCGGGCCCAATACGTTGTTGTATTCCTGCAGATATTTCTCTTTCTAACCAAACAATTACTAATATACCTAATGTGATTCCTAATATAAGAGTCAAAATAGGGACAAGTATCCATATGATCTCATAAACTTCTTTTAAAAATTCCAATCTAGAAAAGGAATTAATAGCTTGTACTTCTGTTGTATCAATTATCATTTCAACGATCAACTTCTCCCATAATGATATCTATGCTACCTAATATCGTCATAATATCAGCCAATTTCATTCTTTTAACTAACTGAGGAAGAATTTGCAAGTTTATAAAACCCGGTGGTCGTATTTTCCATCTCCAAGGAAAAACACTCTGATCTCCTACCAGAAAAATTCCCAATTCTCCTTTTGGTGCTTCGACTCTTATATAAAGTTCTTGCTTAGACAATTCAAAAGTTGGAGAAGGTTTTTTACTAATAAATCGATATTCAAAATCATAAAATTCGGGGTCTTTTATTCTATCAAAACGTCGGATTTCTAAATTCTCATAGGGGCCCCCTGGGATTCCTTCTAAAGCCTGCTGGAGAATTTTAATGGATTCTGTCATTTCACTGATTCGGACTAAATAACGAGCTAACGAATCCCCCTCTTTTTGCCATTGAACCTCCCAATCAAATTCGTCGTAACACTCATAATGATCGACTTTACGAAGATCCCATTGTATTCCGGAAGCTCGTAGCATTGGTCCTGATAAACCCCAATTTAGTGCTTCTTCTGCGCCAATAATGCCTACACCTTCAACCCGTTCTAAAAAAATAGGATTACTTGTAATAAGCTTTTGATATTCAGCAACCCCAGTCAAAAAATAATCGCAAAAATCCAAACATTTATCTATCCATCCATAAGGTAGATCAGCAGCTACTCCTCCGATACGAAAATAATTATGCATCATACGCATACCAGTAGCCGCTTCGAATAGGTCATATATCAATTCTCGTTCTCGAAAAATGTAGAAGAAAGGGGTCTGTGCCCCAATATCTGCCATAAAAGGGCCAAGCCATAACAAATGTGAAGCGATACGACTCAACTCTAACATAATAGCTCTGATATAGCTAGCCCTTTTAGGTACTTGAATATTGCCTAACTGCTCAGGTCCATTTACGGTTATTGCTTCTGTAAACATAGTAGCTAAATAATCCCAACGCGTTACATAAGGCAAATATTGTATAATTGTTCGATTTTCTGCAATTTTTTCCATTCCCCTATGTAAATAACCCAATATTGGTTCACAGTCAATAACATCTTCACCGTCGAGAGTAACGATCAGTCGAAGAACACCATGCATTGATGGGTGATGAGGTCCCATATTGACTATCATGAAGTCTTTTCTTGTAGTTGGTGAAATCATAAGTTTTTTCTCAAGTCATTCTTCCATGCATTGCTGAAAGTAAAAAGAAGTTCATAAAATTTAAAATGAATAAGTTAAAACGGTACCACGCTTCAAATTAACGAGTTTTTATTTCACGAATAGCCAACTCGTTAATTAATTCTTTATAACGTCTTCCATTTTTTTTTGACAAATAGGTTAGCAGCCGTTGACGTTTTCCCAAAATTTTTTTCAAACCTCTCTGAGATGAATAGTCTTTTTTGTGCAATTCCAAATGTGAAGTAAGTTTCCTTATCTTAGTCGTGAAATTCAATACTTGAAATTCAACAGATCCTCTATTTTCTTTGTTTTCTTTTTCAGAAATAAGGGAAATAAATGAATTTTTTATCATAAAAAAACTCCTCTTTCTTTTTTTTTTTTTTTACAGATATGGATTTTACCGATCAGTAATAGTAATAACAATGCCATAAATTTCAATGTGGTATATACAATAATAATCCGAATTTTTTTATGAAATTCGAATTTTAATTTTCTCAATAAAAATTAATTAATCCAATGTTGAATTGGATTTCGATAGGGATAGGAAAAGGTTGGTAATTTGCGCATCAAAAATTTAGACCTATACCGAAGAAAATTCTGTTGATTCATTTCAAGATCGAATTGAAACATTATTCATTTGGTATTGGGTATATGAATGAAATATAAGGCATGGGACCTGTTTATGCCTTTTTTCATATACCCGATAATTAAAATGAACTATAATTAATTCTATTTTCATATACCCTAGAATAGAATTCTAGGGTATATTGTATATAGAAAACTATTAGCTACTAATTTTCAATCGTGGATAGAGATATATCCTTAACATACTGAAACGACTGCCATTATTGGTATTAAACCAATAACGATTCATACAAGCCAAATCTTCTAATCGATAATTAGGCCAAAGGAAAAGTTTTAATTTCATTAATTGGTTTTTCTCTCTATCAAAATGATTACTGTCATACCAAACTTGGCTACGCATGTTCATTCCGTTCCAAAATACTAGATTTTTATCTATATCATTTTTAGTCTTTGAATTGAAACAAATTAGAATTCTCAATTTTCTACGACGTCTAAATGAGAAAATATTTTCAGGAACAAACAAATCAAAATTATTTTTTTCTTTAGTTCGAGTTATTCTTTGATATGGTGAAATAAGTTCATCAAAATGATTCTTAGAAATGTAGCCTTTTTCTTGGTATTTTTGATTTGTTTTGTTCTTACTCTTATGAACCAACGAAATACTTATGGTTTTATACATAATAAATTGTCCGTCATTTTTTACAGACAGACGAAGGGGTTCTATGATCAATACTCCCTTTTTCATCAATTCTGGAAGAGTTAAATTATTCTGAATAAGCATGATATCCAAACGAATTTCTTTCTTTTGAATCGAGGATATAGTAATTTGTTTTGGCTTTATCAATTTAAGCAGGAGACAGTATACCTTGATATTATTAATCATTCTTTCGTTCAAAGCAAAAGTACCTCCCCATCTCAATTGAAAAAGTAAATAGCGTTGAAGCAAGAAATCTAGTTCTGCTTCTATGTTGCTTTTGTATTGTTTTTTCTTTTTACCCTTTTTCATGCTTGATCTTGTATAATTTTCTTCAATATTTTTTTGTTGTGAAAAATTGGATTCAAGATCTCCTTGGCTTGTGGTTTCTTTTTCTTGTTGATTTCGATCCTTTTTATTTGATAGTATCGCATAATTTACTTTTTGCTTCTCTTTCAGCTTTTTATTTTCACTACTATTTTCATTTTTTTTGCAATTTAAAAGAAGTGATTTGCTTGGTATAAACCAAGGTTTCCTTTTATATGTATTAAAAAGTATCCCAAATTCTGGAAAGAACCAAAATTCTATATTCGATATGGAACATTTTAGTATTTTTTCAGTCATTCCCATGCACTCAAAAAATCCTTTGGGAGAGTTAGGTCGAGTGGTTTCTGGAATCCTAAGATAAAAAAGATCTTTTTTCGGAATTTTTGTGGTATCGATCGTGGTCCAGGTTTCAATATCGCCTTTTTGTCTAAGATCAAAATTCAGAATGTTCCAATCCAAATATTTTCTATCGGTCGTTTTTTCCATATATAGAATATCGACCTTTCCTAGAAAATTATTGATCGGGATATTCTTCAGCATATCAAAAGGGGTATCTGTACCCGTGTTATAATAAATTTCTGGATTGTTATTTCCTTTAAACCCAGATCCATAAAAAAAGCATTCTTCGGAATTAAGAAATTTATATGAGAAAAGATCATAGCTATAGTATTTTTGAAAGTTTTCGTTTTGATTTAATAAGGAATATATTTGCATTTGTATTTTTTTTTTAGAATCAACTAATTGGTCTTTTTTATCTAAATCCGATTTGTTAAAATTTTCTTTTTTAGGTATACGACGCTGATAAACTTTATTTCGCCATTTTTGTGGTATTAATCTAGACCATCTGATCGAAGATAAATCATATTGAGAATGCCCTCTTAACCAGTTTTTCCATCGATTTGTTTCAAAATTCGGAATTTTTTTAATCCCTAATTTTGACTGAACTATTCCTTGCTTTTCAAAAGCATTCTTTATTTCAGGTTTAACAAAAAAGGAAATTCCGTTATATTCAAGAACAGATCTTAATTTATACGAGTTAGTCACTTGGATTTGGGATAATTTGTAAAATACATATGCTTGTGATATGTAGGATAAGTCATAAAAAATATGTGAATTTCTTTTCCTATTACTAATTGACTTTTTAAAAGGTGAACTAAACGGAATTTTATTTTTCTTTTTTTTATCAACCTTGTCTTCCTTTCGTTCCTTATTGTAAATGGATTTCTCAATAATTTTTTTTGTTGATTTTAAAAAAAGTTCTGTATTAATTCTTGGAATATTAATGAGAGATAAAAATATATCTGTGTATATTCGTTCAATACAAAATTGAAAAAAAAAGGATAATTTACAGATTAATCGAGCATTTCTTCTTTTTAATATTTCCCATTTTTCTAATTTTTTATCATCAGACCCTATTTTCTTTGCAGTTATTTTTTTTTTCTCTTTTGAGATTCTTGTTATTTGATTTTTAATTTTACTTATTCGATCAGTTATATCGTTCATTTTTTTTTGTATCAATGAAGAATTTTCCCAACTCGGATATGAAATTTCAATAAATTGTTCGTGAATTATCTGATTGCTTATTGTCGAATCCTTTTGTCCTTTAATTTCACTTGATTTATCTACTTCTCTTAATCCAAATAGTAGAATTGAATTTACTTTTAAAAGAACTTTTAAAAGTTCTTTTTTTTTTTTATTTAGTAAAATAACATTTTTGATAATCCATTTTTGTGTTTTTTTTGAAATCTTTCGAAGTAATTTTGTTTTTCCCTCTAAAAGTATTAGAACTTGGAAATACTTCTTTTTGAATTTTACAATTTTTTTTTCGAGTTTTTTCAAAATGGGTTTAAAAAAGGAAGGTCGTTTTCGGGGGGAACCAAAAGGAACTTCGGTTTCCATTCCCCAAACAGTTAAAAAACAAAAATCAGCTTTTTGTTTTTTCATTAAATCTTTCTGAGAGGTTCCTAATTTGAATTTGTGCCAAGGTTTCAAACAGAAAGGAAATATAATTTTTATCTGAATACCATCCGTTAACCAATTTTTAGGAAATTCTGTTTCTGATAATGGAACACCATTATAGGTGCATTTAACATACATCTCTCTCTTCCACTCCTCTAAATCCTCAGACCATTCAGGAAGTTGCAATAGAAATAT